AACTAGTAGTGAACCCAGTATACGAACCCGCGCGAAGAGTAGTGATTTAACTCTAAGAGCTAGCGATCTCGATGAAACTCAAAAATACAAGCAGTTGTGGGTTCAATGCGAAAATTGTTATGGATTAAATTATAAGAAACTTTTGAAATCACAAATTAATATTTGTGAACAATGTGGATATCATTTGAAAATGAGTAGTTCAGAAAGAATCGAAGTTTTGATCGACCCCGGTACTTGGGATCCTATGGATGAAGACATGGTCTCCGGGGATCCCATTGGATTTCATTCGGAGGAGGAGACTTATAAAGATCGTATTGATTTTTATCAAAGAAACATAGGATTAACCGAGGCTGTTCAAACAGGCGTAGGTCAACTAAATGGTATTCCCGTAGCAATTGGGGTTATGGATTTTAAATTTATGGGGGGTAGTATGGGCTCCGTAGTCGGGGAGAAAATAACCCGTTTGATTGAGTACGCTACCAATCAATTTATACCTCTTATTATAGTGTGCGCTTCGGGGGGGGCGCGCATGCAAGAAGGAAGTTTGAGCTTGATGCAAATGGCTAAAATCTCGTCTGCCTTATATGATTACCAATCAAATAAAAAGTTATTGTATGTATCAATCCTTACATCTCCTACTACCGGCGGGGTAACAGCTAGTTTTGGTATGTTGGGAGATATTATTATTGCAGAACCAAATTCCTACATTGCATTTGCGGGTAAAAGAGTAATTGAACAAACATTGAATAAAACGATACCCGAAGGTTCACAAGCTTCTGAATATTTATTCCAGAAGGGCTTATTTGACCTAATCGTACCACGTAATCTTTTAAAAAGTGTTCTGAGTGAGTTATTTAAGCTCCACGCCTTCTTTCCCTTGAATTCCAATTCAATGCACTAGGTTCAATTATTTGTAGCAAACAAGTAGTTTGCTTATCGGAATCAAAGTAACTAAGAATGAAGTTTTCTTTGGTGACCTAAGATCTAATTGTAAAAAGAATAAAAAGTGGTGGATAACTCTTTTTTTTACCTGAATTCCCGATTACTAATTAAGAAGTCTCTATCAACAAGATAAAAACACGAGTTCTTCCTTTCGTGAAATTAGGCAAATAAAACGAATTTTGTCTTAGGTATAGAATCCAATTCAAATATAGAAAAAAATAGATGTATGGTTTTGTATCTTTCTTCATCCCCCGAAAATCCTATTTTCACTAAAAATCCCGGTTGTGCCGCATTCTAATGAATCTTTCAATAATTTGTAAGAAACTCCTATTAATATTAAATTCGAAGACAATAACAAAACACAAAGAAATGAAGAAAAATAATCAAATGAATTATCATATGTATCTTTCATGTAGATAGACGAATAAGTCCATTTTTTGCGTTCTACATTCCTTGGACTTATTCTATATACTCAATTAGATACTTATATCTGTAATAAGAATTTTCAAATTGAATGAATTCATAATAACTACGAATTCATACTAATTACAATTATTAATTATAATTAGTATAAATAATAAATATGATATTAAAAACAATAAGAACAGGTACAAATAGTAAATCGAGGTACCCATTTTATGACAACTTTCCAATTTCCCTCTATTTTTGTGCCTTTAGTAGGCCTAGTATTTCCGGCAATTGCAATGGCTTCTTTATTTCTTCATGTTCAAAAAAACAAGATTGTTTAGATCTGAGGGGACCCAATCTCATCCGTTTTTTTGAAACTTAGACTTGTAGCATAACCCATATATTTATTTCGGGAAATAAGGTAGAACATGTGATTTCTGACGAACATAAAGGAAAAAGCTCTTATGCCTGCAGAAAATGATCTATGGGTAACTGAATTCCAGCTAGTTTGAAATAGATCAGGACTGCTGGATACCCAAAATGTAAAGTTGGCGGATCTATATGTATATCTGTATATTGGGATCATAGGAAGGGTGTGTTATTATTTTAGATCTAACCAATTTGAGGAATTACTCCTAAAGGTTCCCATCAAACTAGTGCTAGTTCACATTAAACTAGTGCTAGTTGATGAAAGTTCATTCGGAAACAAAAAAGTAAAGTCAAAACCATTTTGGGTATTCTCTCAATTCCAATAAAATGCAATCGGATCAAGTATGAGTTGGCGATCAGAACATATATGGATAGAACTTATAACGGGGTCTCGAAAACTAAGTAATTTTTGCTGGGCGCTTATCGTTTTTTTAGGTTCATTAGGATTCTTATTGGTTGGAACTTCCAGTTATCTTGGTAGAAATTTGATATCTTTTGTTCCGTCTCAGCAAATCCTTTTTTTTCCACAAGGGATCGTGATGTCTTTCTACGGGATCGCAGGTCTCTTTATTAGTTCCTACTTGTGGTGCACAATTTCCTGGAATGTAGGTAGTGGTTATGATCAATTCGATAGAAAGGAAGGAATGGTGTGTATTTTTCGGTGGGGATTTCCTGGAAAAAATCGTCGCATATTCCTCCGATTCCGTATAAAAGATATTCAATCCGTTAGAATAGAAGTTAAAGAGGGTATTTATGCTCGCCGTATCCTTTATATGGACATCAGAGGCCGGGGGGCTATTCCGTTGACCCGTACTGATGAGAATTTGACTCCACGAGAAATTGAACAAAAAGCCGCGGAATTGGCCTATTTCTTGCGCGTACCAATTGAAGTCTTTTGAGAAAGGGATTGGGCTGAAGAACGAATGCTTCCCCCGCAGGAGGGAAAAATACAAGAATCTTGTTTTTTCTATAACTAAGTGATACTTTAGATGCAGATAAATCATATCTTGTAAATTCTTTTCTTTTTGTCAATCGATTTTTTGATCATCACAATATCTTTCTCTCAATTATTCTATTCTTGACTATGGAAACTCCTTGGAATTTTTTTGAAATATTGGATATTTTGATAGAAAAAGAGTTCTTTACGTCTCCAAATCTCAACAATATTAATTCCTTAAAGGACTTCTTTTGTTCATTGATCGAAAGGAGACACGTGTTTTGTTTGGAATTTGATGAATTGAGATATCTGGAAACACAATTTTGTATTATTTCTTCAGTCGAATTCCAAGTGGAGTCTTAGTCTATTTCTGTATTCTTTCTAGATTCAAACAAAATCACAAAGAAAATAGATTCATAGGTTTGATACCTTGTCTAGAACTCATGTTTGGTTTGAAAGAAATATTGGATCACATAGAGTCGACAAATGAAGTGGGTTAATTAAAAATTCACAGGTTAAAAATGGCAAAAAAGAAAGCATTCACTCCTCTTTTGTATCTTGCATCTATAGTATTTCTGCCCTGGTGGATTTCTCTCTCATTTACTAAAAGTATGGAATCTTGGGTTACTAGTTGGTCGAATACGGGTCAATCCGAAAATTTTTTGAATGATATGCAAGAAAAAAGTTTTCTAGAAAAGTTCATAGAATTAGAGGAAATCCTCTTCTTGGAAGAAATGATCAAGGAATACTCGGAGACACATCTACAAAAGCTTCCTATAGAAATCCACAAAGAAACGATCCAATTAATCAAGATACACAATGAGGATCGTATCCATACGATTTTGCACTTCTCAACAAATCTAATCTGTTTTGTTATTCTAACCGGTTATTCTATTTTAGGTAATCAAGAACTTGTTATTCTTAACTCTTGGACTCAAGAATTCCTATATAACTTAAGTGATACAGTCAAAGCTTTTTTGATTCTTTTATTAACCGATTTATGTATCGGATTTCATTCACCCCATGGTTGGGAACTAATGATTGGTTCTGTCTACAAAGATTTTGGATTTGGTCATAATGATCAAATTATATCTGGTCTTGTTTCCACTTTTCCAGTTATTCTCGATACTATTTTTAAATATTGGATTTTTCATTATTTAAATCGTGTATCTCCGTCACTTGTAGTTATTTATCATTCAATGAATGATTGATAAAAGATCCGCCGATATTAATCCAATTAGAATGTTTCTTACTTTGTAGTTCTACAGAAGTATTAAAAACAGGCGATTTTCATACTATTTTCATAGTATACTTATACTATAGTATTCTAGTAAAATGATTCCAATAAATAGCAGAATCGTGGACAGGGAACTATACTAGAGACCTGCCAAATTTATTGTAGAAATTTTCGGATCAATGATTAGACCATGCAAACTAGAAAGACTTTTTCTTGGATAAAGGAACATATTACTCGATCTATTTCCGTATCACTCATGATATATATCATAACTCGGACATCCATTTCAAGTGCATATCCCATTTTTGCGCAGCAGGGTTATGAAAATCCACGAGAAGCGACTGGGCGTATTGTATGTGCCAACTGCCATTTAGCTAATAAGCCCGTGGATATTGAGGTTCCACAGGCGGTACTCCCTGATACTGTATTTGAAGCAGTTGTTCGAATTCCTTATGATAAGCAAGTGAAACAAGTTCTTGCTAATGGTAAGAAAGGGGGTTTGAATGTGGGGGCTGTTCTTATTTTACCGGAGGGGTTTGAATTAGCTCCTCCCGATCGTATTTCTCCCGAGATGAAAGAAAAGATAGGCAATTTGTCTTTTCAGAGCTATCGCCCTAATAAACAAAATATTCTTGTGATAGGGCCTGTCCCCGGTCAGAAATATAGTGAAATCACCTTTCCTATTCTTTCCCCCGACCCCGCTACTAAGAAAGATGTTCACTTCTTAAAATATCCTATATATGTAGGGGGGAATAGAGGAAGGGGACAGATTTATCCCGACGGAAGCAAGAGTAACAATACAGTTTATAATGCTACAGGGGCGGGCATAGTAAGTAAAATCATACGAAAAGAAAAAGGGGGGTATGAAATAACCATAACAGATCCATCGGATGGACGTGAAGTGGTTGATATTATCCCTCCGGGACCAGAAGTTCTTGTTTCAGAGGGTGAATCCATAAAATTGGATCAACCATTAACGAGTAATCCTAATGTGGGTGGATTTGGTCAGGGAGATGCAGAAATAGTACTTCAAGATCCATTACGTGT